GTTCAAACTGAATCGTTTCATTTTTATAATTTTCTAATTGTTCCAAAGTCTTATAAGTTGAATTAATCAAATTCAACTTTTCTCGCTCTATCTCAGAGTATCCATTCACCCGAAACTGATCTGCTTCAATTTCCACTTTCCGCAAGCGGGCCCGGGCTTTTTCCAGCTGTTCAATGGCCCCCTCACGCAGTTCTTCTGAATTTTGAATAGTATTCAAGATTCTCTGTTTTCGATTATCTAATAAATCACTTAATGAAAGTAGATCATCTTTCTGTTCATTTTAAAACTTCCATAATCCCTTCCCGAACCAAACATGAATCTTTCGATTCATTTGGCTCTCACGCTCAATTACTTATGATAAATTATCATAGCTGATAAATTATCATAGCTTTTTTATGAATGTAATGAGCCTATCCTCTCTTCTTTATTCATAGTCAAAAAATGAATCGAATACAAAAACAAAATACTTGGAGGACTCTTCTGACAAAATAAAAAATATGTAATTGTCAGCAAAGTTGTTTCTTTTTTTTTTTCTTCATTTGAAATCCAAAAAACTCTTCTTACTTAATACATAAGTCATAGGTCGTCAATTCAGCATTCGATAAAACAGAGAAAATGTCCATTTTTAGAAAAAGTGGTTCAAATCATTTTATCGAAATGAGTGTTCTATATCGATAAAATATTCACTTCAAAACCATCTCTATATTAACATAGTGGTCGAAAGAGTACCATGCTGTGCCTAGACTTCAAACGGTTTGCTTTAACCATCTTAAGAGCCCCACCTTATTGGTTGCTAGAGAATCAAAGTGGATTTGCCAATGAATCGCGAAATGCTGTGGTTCTTACATATAATTTCTTAAGAAGTAATTCGCGAGATCATGCACCTTTCTTTCCTAGTTATAACGGAAAAGGGTACAGCTGATTGGATACAGCCTATTCTTGAAATAAACAACTCACACACACTCCCTTTCCAAAAAAGATCAATACACCAATCACTACACTTAGATTTATTGGATTTGTTGCAAAAATATCGGTATTAAATCCGAAACTCCCGGCAGATGGCCAGTGGCCCCAAAAAACGAAAGAATCGGTTACATTTTTCATATAATCTCATCTCCTCTTATAGATAGACTAAAAAATCGACCAGAGTGCTTTTTCTATCACTTTGCTCCTCTTTGTTATTTATTCTTTTTTTTTTTCAAATCGAGTTGAAAAATATTTGAGTTATGTTATCAAGTATGAACTACCCCTTGATTGTTACAACATCTCCTAAAAAGAGTTTTCCTTGGACTACGGATGGGAAGGGTGAAAGTGAGTCGGTATACTAATTCCCCATCTGCAAATCAGCCCTTCCCATAGGTTATTTTCTTAACGAATAAGGAATTGTAGCAGTGAACTATTGATCTAATTTGAAAAAGCAAACGACAAGTTCAAGTCAATAAAATAGTAAAAATATAATATGTATTTTTACTATTTCTAAGATTAAATAATTAAACAAAAGGATTCGCAAATAAAAGTGCTAATGCTACAACCAATCCATAAATCGTTAAAGCTTCCATAAAAGCTAGACTAAGCAATAGAGTACCTCGTATTTTTCCCTCTGCCTCGGGCTGTCTCGCGATCCCCTCTACGGCTTGACCCGCAGCAGTCCCTTGACCAACTCCAGGTCCAATAGACGCAAGCCCTACGGCCAATCCAGCAGCAATAACGGAAGCAGCAGAAATCAGTGGATTCATGATAAGTTCCTCGTAACAACAAAAAGAAAAAGAAATGGTTAATGATACAATCAACCACTGAATTATGACTGAATTATTCCATCGATAGCATTCATACAGTCAAAATAACTAAGAACTTCGAGTTTTAGTAATAAAATTATTGAATCATCAGAACTACTTCGATATCTTTTTTTTTTTTCATTTCTATCCACAGAATTTTTGTGAATCCATAGAACTTTCGTTCTTCCATTTCTTGGTTCCGAACTGTTACTTCACTTCTTCCATCTTTTCTTGATTCCATCTGTTTATTCAGTCAATTCACAGCCACAACGATACGAAAGGAGAACCTCAGTAGTCGGGAAAATGAAATATATCTTTAGTTCATATATAACGAGTCAATATCTATATCACATATACATGTCTTTCTTCCATAACGTAAACCATTCGATTCACTCAGATTTGAGAATCAATCTAACTCCCGTTTTTTGTAAATTTTTTTCCCTTCTGTTTTCTTTATCATTATTCAAATCGAATACAATCTAAATGGGAAAATTAAATTGCTTAGGGCGAATTATTACATATAAATATGATTATTTGATTGATCTAAGTTCATGCAATTTATTATTTATTAATATTTTCTTTTGGTCAATTGTTGAATAAAATCGACTGTAAAGGAGAATCCTTTCTCCTGTTTTTTATTTAATCACACGTTGTAGACATATATCTTCTAATTTGAATTTGAATAAGATGGTTGGCTGAATATAATAGTAAAGTGAATATTCGTT